CCAATACTCAGCGGCTTGAGCGAACCAAGCCTCCGCCATTTCAGAATCTCCTTGTTGAATGGCCTGTTCTCCACGGTCGGAATAGGCGGGTCAATTCCCTCCCTGAGAACCGTACTTGAGAGTTTCCTACCTCATACGGCTCGATAACCAACTCTTTTGTTTTGGTGTACCAGTTTTTTAACTTTAACCCACTTTCACTTTCTATCTAATTGAATGAGATTTCTTATAGATATTTGGTTTTTCTTGGATTAACCAAAAGAGAGTAATTACATGAGTTTCAAACTTTCATTTTGATTTAATTAATATATTAATTAATATAATAAGTTTTATCTTTTCTCCTACCTTCAGAAAAAAAAGTCACGTCCACTGTTATTAGATATTCGAATTTTCTGAAAGGTAACTATCCCGCTTTCAGATAAAAATTTATATAGAATCTTTGAAAAAGACTTTTTTTCATACTTCATAAAAAAGAAAAAGACTTACTGTCTTTAGGATCTGATGCTACACCGCTGCTCAATACCTTAGGGGATCTACTCTATTACATAAGTAGATTCCTAAGATTTATCTCATATTATGATATAAATAAACAGCTTTTGTTGTATCGGTTCAAAACCTTTCCAATTGATCTTTACGGTGCTTCCTCTATCAATTAAATCTTTTTTTATCCATAGAAAGAAAGTATTTAGGCATATCTAGTCTTCACTTCATATTTCGACCTATGAAATTTATTTGCTACAGCTGATAAAAAATCGTTTTGGACGATGCTTATGTAGAAAGCCCTTTTTTTGTGTTTCTAGTATTTCATTGACTAGCTGTTCGTTCTTTTATTTCTATAGTGGAGATAGTCGCACGTAATGACAGATCACAGCCATATTATTAAAAGCTTGTGGTAAAAAGGGGTTTCGTTCTAATGCCCTAAAATAATATTCTAAAGCTTTGGTATGTTCCCCATTACTTGTGTGGATAAGGCCTATATTATAGAGTATATAACTTCGATCATAGGGGTCAATTTCTAGTCGCATAGCTTCATAATAATTCTGTAATGCTTCCGCATAATTTCCTTCAGATTGAGCCGACATCCGTTACGGTCGTCATTCGCTTTAACGAATTCTCCGTTTCAGAACCGTATGTGAGATTTTCATCTCATACGGCTCCTCCTTTTAAGTGCATAATGAAAATAATATATGGAAAAAAGTGATGTCATTATGAACTAAGCGGGGCTAATGTTTTTACAAGAAATCCCTAGCCAACCTCCTTGCAAAAGATCTTTTCTTACTACCAAGTGGGTTCATGCTAGATAAAAATAAAAAAGTAAACTCTAAAAATTTCTTTGTTCTCAACGCCCCTAAATTTCCAGGAATTAGTCACTTCAACAGTCTTCAATGGTTATACGGGTATCCAAAGTACGAACGAGATGGATGTTTATTGTTCCAACCATTTTAATTAGTCCCAATCCCAAAGAAGAAGAAGAAAGAAAGGGAATCGTTTTGAAGAAAGTTTTTGTGTTGTTGATTTCTCGGCGTAGTGCTTCTTCCCCTATGCCTCCTATTCGTATATTGTATTAGTGTCGTAGGATTGATCTCTAATACGGGGAACCATAGGTAAAAACCTTTTGCTCAATACTAGAATTCACAATTGAAGCATCTAAGGCTGCATTAATCGTGGATACATGACAGAAGGGATTGCTTTTTTTATATTCTAAACTTCACCTTCAAAAGCGTAGATTTTTTTTTCAATACTTGTTTTTCTTTCTATTCCAAATCGGCGAAAAATAAAAAAAATAATGATAATCAAATCGCACCATCTCTGTAATAAGTAAATGCCTCTTTTTCTCCGGAAGTTGTCGGAATGACTCGTAATAAGATATCGGCTACAATTGTAAAGGTTTTATCAATAAAATTTCCATTTATACGCGATCTTGGCATAGGTAGTAATCCATTATATAACTCTTTTTATTTCCTTTACCTTTTCTTTTGTAAGAAAATTTTCTCACAAACAAAGGAATTGTATAGTACGAACTAACATAAAAGCGGACTCATTAAAAAAAAACCTTCTATCTACTTCCAATTCCAATTTTTCCGGTCAAAAAAAAAAGTATCTATTAACCATAATCTAAAAAACGATGAATAACTCGCTATTCACCCAGGTACTCAGTCATAATCCTGATGTCGGAGAGATGGCCGAGTGGTTGAAGGCGTAACATTGGAACTGTTATGTAGACTTTTGTTTACCGAGGGTTCGAATCCCTCTCTTTCCGTACTTTCAACTAATTCACCAATCGTACGTGATTGACCACAATGTATCAAATCAAATAAAAAAGAATAGATATAAAATCTACCTTGTTTTCATTTTGAAATAGATTCTCTATTCCTAATTTTTTTGATATGGAAAATGCTGGTAAGAGCAAACAAGGGACCCAAATCTCCCTACCAATCTATGATACATGAATAGGAAAAAGATTCCCCGACAAAATACCTTACCTTGTGCCTTTTTATTTTTAATAAAAAACGAGGGCAAAGGGGAGTTGTCCGAACTCTTGTTTTTAGTTATTTTTTTTACTTAAGTTAGGTTTATTAAGTCTGTCGAGAGTAATATTCTACGACAAGCAATTCATTTATTTTCAAACCGACGCATTTCCTATCTATTATTTGATTGACTAACCCTTCATATTGGAATGTGTGAAGAGTCAGATGGTTTGGCAATTCCTCAGGGGCAGATGAATCAAGAAGATTTTGAACCAAAGTTCTAGAGTTTTGTTCATCCTTCACTGTAATAATATCTCGGGGTTTGCAGCGATAACTTGGTATATCAACTATACGACCATTAACTAAAATATGTCCATGGTTAACTAATTGGCGCGCTTGAGGAATAGTCAAAGCCATACCCAATCGAAAAAGGATGTTATCCAAACGCATTTCAAGTAATTGTAGTAAAACTTGACCTGTTGACCCCTTGGCTTTTCCGGCGATACGAACATATTTAAGTAATTGGCGTTCTGTAAGACCATAATGAAAACGCAATTTTTGTTTTTCTTCTAAACGAATACGATATTGAGATTTTTTTCCGGAGCGTGATTGGTTTCTAAGATCGCTTCCTGCCTTAGGCCTTTTACTAGTTAGTCCCGGTAAAGCCCCCAGACGGCGTATTTTTTTAAAACGAGGCCCTCGGTAACGTGACATAAAGACTCCTTTTTTTATTGAAATTGTACAAAACTAAACAAAATTAAAACTGAACTAAATGATAATGATAAATGACGCGAAATCCACTCCAATAAACTATTGGAATACAAAGAGTAAGAAGATATATTCTCTCAATATACAGATTTTTTTTATTGTATATACAATATATATAAATCAAATAAATCACAAAAATTTTTCTTTATTTTCTTTATTTATTTTGCAAAGATCTAACTCTTTTACCCAATATATCTTCCTATATGGAAGTTTATATGACATAATATAAATGGAGTGGTAACTCTTGGAAAAAGGTGAAAGAAGTCTTTTCAATCTTCTTTGATTTTGAAAGTACATTAAAAATCATGTAAAAAAACGAAAAAATATGGAAAAGCCGGCTATCGGAATCGAACCGATGACCATCGCATTACAAATGCGATGCTCTAACCTCTGAGCTAAGCGGGCTCAAATAAATAGTGACTATCATTAAATAAATAAAACATAACCTTAATTAATAGAATATAGCAGTATATCGACTTTCTAATTTTAATTTTATTAGTTTCTAAATAAGAAAATCTTAATTAGATCAGAAATCTTTTTTTTTTTTTAGTTAAATGATATCTGATTTGAAATTCTTGTTTTTTTTTGTTCTAAACCTCATGCTATTATTATTATTTTATACTTTTTTTTTCTTTTTATTTCTAATATTTCTAATACTATAGAATTATTAGAATTAATATAATATTCGAATAGAATTTTTTATAATTATTCGAATTTCAAATCTACGAAGTAGACTTAAAATCTTTTTCCATTGCACATTGTAGAATTAATAAAGAATTCTAAGTTTTAATAATAATTATAAATTTCTTTTCATGAAAGTAAAAAAAAAAAGAATCGACCGTTCGACTATTTCTTAAAATTTAAGACAAATATCAGAAAAAGAAGAACATATATATGTTATGTAATATATAACCATATTGAATTGCAAATACAAAAATGATAGAATCTTTGTTGATTAGACTAAATCAACATGGGTGGGGCTCACAAAAATGAAAGAAGATACCAAAGAAATAAGTATCTATATGTAATGAATTCCAAGGTTTCGCATAACAAAAAGTGGAAAGACATCATAATGAGATCCTAATAAAAAGGGGGATATGGCGGAATTGGTAGACGCTACGGACTTAATTGGATTGAGCCTTGGTATGGAAACCTACTAAGTGATAACTTTCAAATTCAGAGAAACCCTGGAATTAACAATGGGCAATCCTGAGCCAAATCCTTGTTTACGCGAACAAACCAGAGTTTAGAAAGCGAGAAAAAAGGGATAGGTGCAGAGACTCAATGGAAGCTGTTCTAACAAATGAAGTTCACTACCTTGTGTTGATAAAGGAATCCTTCGATCGAAACTTCAAATCAAAAAGGATGAAGGAGAAAAGCCTATATTGTCTAAATATAGGTAACACAAAACGATCTCAAAAATGACGACCTGAATCTCGATTTCTATTTTTTTATAAACAAAATAGAAATGTTGTGAATCAATTCGAAGTTTAAGAAAAAATAAAATATTCATTGATCAAATGATTCACTTCATAGTCTGATAGATCCTTGATGGAGCTTATTAATCGGACGAGAATAAAGATAGAGTCCCATTCTACATGTTAATACTGACAACAATGAAATTTATAGTAAGATGAAAATCCGTTGACTTTTTAAATCGTGAGGGTTCAAGTCCCTCTATCCCCAACTCTACTCCCCAAAAAGTCTGTTTGACACCTTACCTTTTTTTAGTTATTCAAGAATTCATTATCTTTTTTCATTCATCCT